TTAATTAGGGTTTAGTATAAGGATATAATAGTAGGTTATATAGATTTGAGGTTAGGGCGATTATGTGGTATAGATATGTTTTCTGAGGGATAGAGATTGAGGTATGTGGTAGGTAATTGTATCTAGTATTGTTTTAATAGGTGTGTACTATGGGGTATAAAATCCTATTTGATTTGTTGATTTATAAAACTTAGTTGTTAATGGTAAAATATCTCTTTACGACGCTCGCCCCAGAAAATATGGGATGAGGTTGAAGGGTTGGGGTGTTAAATTTTTGGGTATAGTGCTGTAATTATCTATTATGTCCTGAGACCATTGACTGAATAACACCTAGTGGGCGGGCTGGGGGCCAAGACATTCAATTTAGGTGCGATGATAGCATAAGGCATGGCAGTACACAGACAGGTCCCACAGGACGGGGGGCGGGACTCCTACCGGAGCCTACGGCAATGCTGAGGATTTCCCTCCCCCCCCCTTTCCCCACCCAGGCACCCTATGCATCCAGTGACGCGGTTAAGAGGGTGATAGCGCCACACCATCGTGATGTCTTATTTAAGAGGAACGTGGACACGATCTTGGTGAGATGGCCCTGAGGTAGGAACCAAATGCCAGGTATAGTTTCAGTATAACCAAGCCCTGTCTATATGGGCCCGGAGCGAGAAGAGCCGCAGAAGTGGGCGGGTTGGTGGTTTCACGGAGGTTGGTAGATTAAGAGACCAAATACACGGGGGGATATCCATGGTTAGAAGGACTGAAGAAATAGGATGCGCTATGCCCGATTAATCATTCAATGTGCAAATGTACTATCAATGATTCTATGGACTGCACAATATCCGTGGTGGTCGTAATTGAGCGTGGATTTGAGTTTAATGTGCTATAGTCCGCTGTGGAATAACAGTTCTTGCTTGTAAGCATGTTCTGTGACGTAATATGCACGTCTTGGTTCTATGTGCTATGTATAGTTAAGCATGTGTAGTACTATGTATTATTCATGGGGATAAGCAATAATGCACTAATTACATGGGGAAAAAAAATTGTGTATGCCTTTAGAGTACTTTGTGGGTAAGCCATCAAATAGTATATATATCTATTATTTACTGTGCTCAGGGAATAGTTTAATGTAGAATTTCAGCTTTGGGTGTTGATGGTAGAATTAATTATTCTTTTCCTGATTGTCCTGGGGAGTTAGCGTGTCTCCTTTTCCGGTTTACAAGGCCGGGGTAATTGTATATACTACAAGGACATTATCATTTAAGTAGCTTATTTTCAGTTAGGGCTGATAGAGGAATTAAAGTAATAATAAGGAAGTAGGCAATAGATGCGGTTTGGCCAATGGTTTCAAAGGGGTATTCTACTGGTTGGCCTCCAATTCATGTAAGTGTAAGTAGATCGGCTGCTAGGGTTCAGAATAGGATTTGGGTGATTGGTCGGAATATTATACTTTGTTGTTTGGATAGGTGAGTGGCAGGGATAATTGCTAGGATTATAATAGATAATAGAAGAGCTAGGACACCTCCTAGTTTATTTGGAATAGATCGTAAAATTGTGTATGCGAATAGAAAGTATCACTCTGGCTTAATATGGGGTGGGGTATTAAGGGGATTGGCTAGTGTGTAGTTATCTGGGTCAGTTAAAAGGTCGGGGGTAAATAGTGTTAGGCTTGTAAGGAGCAGGAGAAGAAGGGTCAATCCAAAAATATCTTTGGTTGTGTAGTAGGGATGGAATATAATTTTATCGGGGCTAGATGCTACTCCTGATGGATTACTTGAGCCTGTTTCATGTAGAAATAAGAGGTGAATAGTTGCTAGGGCTGTGATAATAAAAGGTAAAATAAAGTGAAAGGTAAAGAATCGTGTGAGGGTGGGTTTATCTACTGAAAAGCCACCTCAGATTCATTGTACAAGGTTATGTCCGGCATAGGGGATGGCTGATAGAAGATTTGTAATAACTGTGGCTCCTCAGAATGATATTTGGCCTCATGGTAATACATAGCCTATAAAGGCTGTGGCTATTGTTATTAATAGTAGGATTGTACCAATATTTCAGGTGTTTAGAAAGAGAAAAGATCCGTAGTAGAGGCCTCGGCCAGTGTGGAGAAATAAGCACACAAAAAATATGGAGGCACCATTGGCGTGTAGGAGGCGGATTATTCAACCGTAATTAATATCTCGGGTAATATGTGCTACTGAGGAGAAGGCGGTTGAGGTGTCTGGCGTATAGTGTATCGCTAAGAATAGGCCTGTGGTAATTTGAATTATTAGGCAGGCGCCTAGGAGTGACCCGAAGTTTCATCAGGAGGAGATGTTGGATGGTGTGGGCAGATCAATAAATGAACTATTAATAATTTTTATTAATGGGTGTGTTTTGCGGGGAGAGGTCATTAGTATTCTTATAGTTGAAATACAACGATGGTTTTTCATATCATTAGTCATGGTTATAATCCATGTGGGAATAATGATGTATATTTTATTTTTGCTAAGTATTATATTGGTAATAGGGTTTGTGGGGTTTTCCTCTAAACCCTCACCTATTTATGGGGGGTTGGTGTTGGTTTTTAGTGGTGCTGTGGGTTGTGTACTTATACTGTATCTTGGTGGATCTTATATAGGGCTTATAGTTTTTTTAATTTATTTGGGTGGTATAATGGTTGTTTTTGGTTATACTGCAGCAATAGCAGTTGATGAATATCCTGAGACATGGGTATCGAGTGTTGATATTTTAGGGGTGTTTGTATTGGGTTTAACAATGGAGATAATAGTGGTATTATTATTGGGGGGTAGTCCTAATAAAACGGTGGAGATTGCTATTAATTATGATACTGTGGCAGGTTGAATGATTTATGAGGGTGAGGGGCCAGGTTTGATTCGTGAGGATCCTGCAGGTGCTGCTGCTTTATATGATTATGGTGTTTGAGTTGTTTTAGTTACTTGTTGGGCGTTATTTATGGGTATACATATTGCAATTGAGTTAACTCGGGGAGGGGGTTAAATTGTAAGAAGAAGCGTTAGGATGGGTGGAATAAAGAAGGTGAAGAAGTAGAGTTTAATTAGGCCTTTTTGAATTGATGTAATTGTAGCTATTGAAATTTGTGTTTGTGTTGTTAATTTTGGTATAGATTTTTCTAGTCAGAACAGATCTAGTAAAGTGGAGGTGAAATTTTGACTTGTGGTTAGGTTTAAATGGGGGTTGAGGCGGTGAGTAGTAATTGAGTAGAAGCCTAGTATATTAGAGAAGTAGTAAATTTTTACTGGGGTATATAGTTTTATGTTGTTAGTTAAAGAGTTAAGTTCTATTGCTATAAGGAGTCCTAGGATGGTTACACTTAGAGTTGTGAGCTTAAGGTGGAAAGGTATGGTTATTTGGGGATATATAGTGGGAGGTAAGCAATTAGAAATAAGAAACCCGGCAAGGATACTACCTACTGCTAGGCGGCTAATTGGATTTATTAGGAGATTGTTATTTTCGTTGATTAGGGTGGAAGTTGTAAAGCGAGGGTATCCTGTTAAGGTAAAAAATATAATGCGGCCACTGTATATTGCTGTAAGGGAGGTGGCTACGAGGGTAGTTGTAAGGGCTCAGGCGTTGGTATATGACGTGTTGATGGTTTCGATAATTAGATCTTTTGAGTAGAAGCCTGTAAGAAATGGTATTCCTATAAGTGCAAGGTTGCCAATAATGAGGGAGGAGGCAGTGAAAGGTATGGTTTTAAATAGGCCTCCTATTTTTCGAATGTCTTGTTCGTTGTTGAGATTGTGGATAATGGATCCTGCGGATAGAAATAATATAGCTTTGAAAAAGGCATGAGTACAGATGTGTAGAAAGGCTAAATGTGGTTGGTTAATGCCGACTGTTACTGTTATAAGGCCTAGTTGGCTTGAGGTTGAGAAGGCCACAATTTTTTTTATGTCATTTTGTGTTAGAGCACAGATTGCTGTGAATAGGGTGGTAATGGCCCCTAGCGATAAGGTAAGTGTTTGGATGGGTAAGTTGTTTTCTATTAGAGGATGAAAGCGGATAATTAGGAAGATACCTGCGACGACTATTGTACTGGAGTGAAGTAGTGCTGAAACTGGGGTGGGTCCTTCTATGGCGGAGGGAAGTCATGGGTGGAGACCAAATTGGGCTGATTTTCCTGTTGCTGCTAGGAGAAGGCTTATCAGGGGAAAAAAGTTTGTGGTGGGGTTAAGAATAAATATTTGCTGGAAATCTCATGAGTTGGAGTGTAAAAAAAATCATGCTATTGCGAGGATAAGGCCAATATCTCCAATACGGTTATATAATATTGCTTGTAAGGCTGCTGTGTTAGCTTCTGTTCGGCCATACCATCAGCTAATTAGTAGAAAGGATATAATACCTATTCCTTCTCACCCGATAAATAGTTGGAATAAGTTATTAGCGGTAATTAAGATTAATATTGTGATGAGGAATATAAGTAAGTACTTGAGGAATTGATTAATATTTGGGTCTGAGTTTATATATCATATTGAGAATTCTACGATTGATCAGGTAACGAATAGTGCTACAGGCGTGAATATTATGGAGAAGAAGTCTAGTTTAAAGTTTAGTGATAGTTTGATAGTTTGGATTGTCGCTCAATGTCAGTTCGAAATTATTGATTCTTGGCCTGTGAGAATAAATATTGTTATAGACAAGGTGCTAGTAATAAGGGCATAAATAATGGCTAGTTTTACATAGTGTGGGTATAGGGGATTTTTGTTAGATTTAACTAGGGTAGTTATGATAGGTACTAGTAAGGGAATTAGTGTTATTAGAGTAATAGAAAAGTGCATTTTGCTTTTATTTGGAGTTGCACCAATATTTTTGGCTCCTAAGACCAATGGATAGCTACTATCCTTTAAAAGCTGAGAAGGCCAGGATATTAAGTCTGGAGGCAGGAGTTAGCAGTTCTTGCATACTTTCTCGGTAGTTAAGAAGTTGTAATCTTCTATTATTAGATTCACAATCTAATGTTTTAATTAAACTATAGCTACATGGTATTGGGCCTATCATTATTTTGGGGTTTAAAGTGAGGAGAAGAATTGGTGCAATATGTATTAGTATTAGTGTATTTTCTCGTGTAAATAGGGGTTTTACATTGCTGGTGCTGTGTGTTAATGGTCCTCGTTGTGTTGAGGTAAATATATGTAGTGAGTATAGTGCTGTGATAAGTATATTGAATCCTGTAAATGCGATGGTAAAATTAGATCAGGAGAAGGCGGCTAAAATTGTAGATAATTCTCCTAGTAGATTAATAGTTGGAGGTAGAGCAAGATTAGCAAGGTTTGCTAGAAGTCATCAGAGGGTTAGGAGTGGAAATAGTGTTTGGAGGCCTCGGGTAAATATTATAGTTCGGCTGTGAATACGTTCGTAATTGGAGTTTGCTAGGCAGAATAGTAGGGATGAGGTAAATGCATGTGCGACTATTAGTAGTATTGCGCCGGTAAGGCTTCAGGGGGTTTGGATAAGAATAGCCAGGGTAATAAGCGCTATATGGCTGATGGAAGAGTAGGCAATTAATGATTTTAGGTCGGCCTGTCGTAAGCAGATGGAGCTTGTTATTACCATGCCTCATAGGGATAGGATGAGGAAGGGGTAGCTTATTTTTTCTGTTAAGGGGTTGAGGGTAGGAATGATTCGTATTATGCCATAGCTACCTAGTTTTAGCAGGATTGCTGCAAGTACTATTGAGCCGGCAATTGGGGCTTCTACATGGGCTTTGGGGAGTCATAGGTGAAGGCCGTACAGAGGTATTTTTGCTATGAAGGCTATCATGCATCCTAGTCATATAATATTATTAGTTCAAGATGTTAGTAATTCTTTGGTGTTAATTGTCATTGTTAGGATATTTAGGGTTCCTAAGTTGTTGAGGTAGTAAAGGAGTGTAATGAGTAGTGGAAGTGATCCAGCTAATGTGTAGAATAGAAAGTACGAGCCGGCGTTGAGGCGCTCTGGCTGGTATCCTCAGCGGGTAATAATAATTAGGGTTGGAATTAGAGTAGTTTCAAATAAAATGTAGAATAGGATTAGTTCTGTAGCTGCAAATGTTATAATTAGGGAAATTTGTAGGATAATTAGTATTGAAGTGTATAGTTTTTTTCGGGCAAGGGAGTTGCTGTAAATATGTTGTTGTGTTGCTAAGATTATTAGTGGTAGCAGTCAGGTTGTTAGAGCTAAAAGTGGTGATGTTAATGGGTCTGAGAAGAAAGTTAGCGATAAGTTGCATGGGTTGTTGGGTATATATAGAATTATAAGGGTTAGGGCGCTAATTGATAGGCTGCAGATTATTGTATTGATTCATATTATATGGTTTTTTGATAGATATATTGTTGGGATTATTATGATTGTTGGGAGAATGATTTTTAGCATTGGAGTAAGTTTAGGTTTTGTACGTAGTCTAAGCCATATAAGTTGGAGATTAAAATTAATAAGGCTAGGCCTACTGCAGCTTCACATGCGGCGAATACCAGTAGAATAATGGGTAGCATGTATATTAATATTAGATGTATATTTAAGGTTATGGCTGTTATTATAATAAATAGTGATAGTATCATACCTTCTAAGCATAGTAGGGACGATATTAGGTGGGATCGGTAAATTAACAGTCCTAGTAAAGATATAGAGTATGCCAGTGCGGTGTTGATATAGATAAAAGGCATTTTGGTATATACGGTTTACCATAGTCTAATGAGTCGAAATCATTTATTTTGTTTAAACTATATACCAAATCAACTCAGTCTAGCCCCTTTTGGGTCCACTCGTAGGCTAGTCCTAGTGCTAGAATAATAAGTAGAGTAAAGACTATGTTGGTTATCAGTATTAAGTTATCTGTTTGGGTAGCTCACGGTAGGGGTAGGAGTAGGGCAATTTCTAGGTCAAATAGGAGGAATGTAATAGCTACTAGGAAAAATTTTATAGAAAAGGGTAGGTGGGCGGAGGTTGTAGGATCAAATCCACATTCATAGGGATTGTGTTTTTCTGTGTATTTATTTAATTGTGGTATTCAGAATGTAATAGTAATTAGTAGTAGGGCTAGTAGGGTACTGGTTGCTAGGGTTAATATTAAGTTAATTATTCTCTCTTGGGTTTATCAAGGCCTATTAATTGGAAGTCAATTGTACTGTTTATACTAAGAGAATAGGATCCTCATCAGTAGATAGAGATGTAGAGGAATAGTCATACCACATCTACAAAATGTCAGTATCATGCGGCGGCTTCAAATCCAAAGTGGTGACTAGGTGTAAAGTGATACAATTGTTGGCGAATATAGCATGTGGCAAGGAAGGTGGTTCCGATAATAACATGAAGACCATGGAAGCCTGTGGCTATAAAGAATGTGGAGCCGTAAATTCCGTCGGAGATGGAAAAGGGTGTTTCAGAGTACTCTGATACTTGAAGATAGGTAAAGTAAATTCCTAGTGCGATAGTCAAGGACAATGCTTGGGTTGAATTTTCTTGGTTGGCTTCTATTAGGCTGTGATGTGCTCAGGTAATTGTGACTCCTGATGCGAGTAAGACAGCTGTATTTAGAAGTGGTACTTCTATTGGATTTAGGGGGAAGATGCCTGTGGGAGGTCAATGTCCTCCTGTTTGAGGGGTTGGAGCTAGGCTTGAGTGATAGAATGCCCAGAAGAATCCGGCGAAGAAGAAAACTTCTGAAATAATAAATAGGATTATTCCGTACCGAAGGCCTTTTTGAACGGGCATAGTGTGGTGGCCTTGATATGTACTTTCTCGCACTACGTCGCGTCATCATTGAGCTATTGTTATTGCACTGGCTAGTAAGCCTGCATTAAATAGGGGGGTGTAGTAGAAATGGAACCATATAACTAGGCCGGAGGTTAATAGGAAAGCTGATAGAGCTCCTGTTAGTGGTCAGGGGCTTGGATTTACTATATGATAAGCGTGTGTTTGGTGTGTCATTATAGATAACTGGGCGGGAAATTGTTATGAGTTATTGTGCAAATAGAGACTTACTAGGAGTGTGAATACATAGGCTTGGATTAGGGCTACGCCTAGTTCTAGGGTAATTAATAGAATAATTACGATAACGGTGATTACGGAGGAGGAGAGGTAAATAGAAAGAAGAATTAATATAGTGTCTCCTAGTAGATGCATTAATAGGTGGCCTGCTGTGATGTTGGCTGTTAATCGTACGGCTAGTGCCACAGGTTGAATGAAGAGGCTGATAGTTTCAATAATAATAAGTATAGGGATGAGTGGGATAGGTGTTCCTTGGGGTAAGAGGTGAGCAAGGGTTGCTTTTGTTTTAAATCGAAGTCCTATAAGTACGGTTGCTACTCATAGGGGAATTGCCATGCCTAGATTTAATGATAGTTGTGTGGTAGGTGTAAATGCGTAGGGTGTAATTCCGAGAAGGTTGTTCAGGGTAATAAAGGTAATTAGGGTTAAAAGTATAAGGGATCAGGTTTGTCCTTTGGTGGTATGGTTTGTCATTATTTGTTTTAGTATAAGTTGGATTAGTCATTGTTGAAGGGAGGAGGATCGGTTATTGTTTAGGTTGTTAGAGGGTGTAATTAGTATAATGGGAAATAAAATAAATAGTGCTACTAGGGGGATTCCCAGGATTATTGGTACATTGAAAGAGGCAAATAGATTTTGGTTCATTTTAGTTCTCAGGTTGTTTTTTGGTTTTGAATTTTAGTTAATTTTGATAGTGGGGTAGTGTGGAAAATAAATTTTAATATTTTTAGCTGTATAGCATAGAACAGAGTTAAAATCATTGATAAAGTCACCATTGGTCATGGTGAGATGTCTAGTTGCGGCATTCACTGTAGAGAGATTCTCTCTGTCTTTAACTTAAAAGGTTAATGCTAAGTAGCTTTACAGTGATACAATATATAAGTATGAAGCCCATACTTCGAAATCTTGGAAATAGATAAATTCTAGGACAATAGGCATAAAGCTATGATTTGACCCGCAAATTTCTGAGCATTGCCCGTAAAATAGCCCTGGTCGTATTGAGGCTAGTATGGCTTGGTTCAATCGGCCTGGAATTGCATCTGCTTTAACGCCTAATGATGGGACGGTTCATGAGTGTAGCACATCTTGTGATGAGATTAGTATACGAATATCTGCTTCTATTGGTAAGGTTGTTCGATTGTCTACTTCAAGAAGTCGGAATTCGCCTGGTTGGAGGTAGTAGGTTGGCATAATGTAGGAATCAAAGAATAGGTCTTCATAGTCCGAGTACTCATAGCTTCAATACCATTGGTGGCCAATTGCTTTAAGGGTTAAGTAGGGCTTATTAAATTCATCTGTTATATATAAAATGCGTAGGGATGGAAGGGCAATTATAATAAGAATAATTGCGGGTAGGATAGTTCAAATTATTTCGATTTCTTGGGCATTTATAGTGCTGGTATGAGTTAGTTTTGTGGTAAGCATTAAAGAGATAATGTATAGGACTAGTGAACTAATTAGGAAAATAATTATAAGGGTGTGGTCGTGGAAGGCAATGAGTTCTTCTATAATGGGGGATGTAGCGTTTTGTAGGCCTAGTTGAGCTGGTGTTGCCACTAAGATATATAGGTTTTGGTCTATAATTTAACTTTGACAAAGTTATGTAATTTATTTTACTAATATCTCATAGAAAAAGTCATAGGGTCTATGGGATTGGCTTGAAACCAATTTTTGGGGGTTCAAATCCTTCCTTTTTCGTTTAGGAGTTTTACGTAGGTAGCCTCTTCAAATGTGTGATAAGGAGGGGGGCAGCCATACAATCACTCTAGATTGGTAGATATTTGTTCGATGGTTAGAACTTTTCGTTTTGAAGAGAAGGCTTCTCAAATTATGAAAATTATTAGAATAACTGCTGTTAGTGAAATAAATGAGCCTACGGATGAGATAATATTTCATGCAGTATATGCATCGGGGTAGTCTGAGTACCGTCGAGGTATTCCAGATAGGCCGAGAAAGTGTTGTGGAAAGAAGGTTATGTTTACACCTACAAATATAATAGTAAAATGGATTTTAGCGTAAGTTTGGTCGAGTGTATAGCCTGAAAATAATGGAAATCAGTGAATGAAGCCTCCTATAATGGCAAATACTGCTCCTATTGATAGGACGTAATGGAAGTGGGCTACCACGTAGTATGTATCATGTAGGACAATATCTAATGATGAGTTAGCTAATACAACTCCTGTCAATCCACCCACAGTGAAGAGAAAAATAAAACCTAGGGCTCATAGTATTGCAGGAGATCACTTGATGTTGCCTCCATGTAGTGTAGCCAACCAGCTAAATACTTTGACCCCAGTGGGGATGGCAATGATTATGGTAGCTGATGTAAAATACGCGCGTGTATCTACATCTATTCCTACTGTAAATATATGGTGAGCTCATACGATAAAGCCTAGGAAGCCAATGGATATTATGGCTCAGACTATTCCTATATACCCAAATGGCTCTTTTTTGTTAGAGTAATATGTTACAATATGTGAGATTATCCCGAACCCTGGTAAAATAAGGATATAAACCTCGGGGTGACCAAAAAATCAAAATAGGTGTTGATATAGAATTGGGTCACCACCACCAGCAGGGTCGAAGAAAGTGGTGTTAAGGTTGCGGTCGGTTAATAGTATAGTAATTCCAGCAGCTAGGACTGGGAGGGAGAGAAGTAGAAGGATTGCTGTAATGAGTACGGATCACACAAATAGGGGTGTTTGATATTGGGTTGTGGCTGGTGGTTTTATATTAATAATTGTTGTAATAAAGTTAATAGCCCCTAGAATAGAGGAAATACCCGCTAGATGCAGTGAGAAGATAGTTAAGTCTACAGAGGCTCCAGGGTGAGATATATTTCCTGCCAGGGGAGGGTAGACTGTTCAGCCAGTTCCAACACCAGCTTCTAGGGTTGAAGAGGCAAGTAGGAGAAGAAGGGATGGGGGGAGAAGTCAGAAGCTTATATTATTTATACGAGGGAAAGCTATATCGGGGGCGCCGATTATTAGAGGCACTAATCAATTCCCGAAACCGCCAATTATAATTGGTATAACCATGAAGAAGATTATAATAAATGCGTGGGAGGTAACAATAACATTGTAAACATGGTCGTCTTCTATTAGGCTTCCTGGTTGGCCCAGCTCAGCTCGAATTAGAAGACTTAAGGCTGTTCCTGTGGCTCCGGCTCATGCACCAAATATTAAATACAGTGTACCAATATCTTTATGGTTAGTTGAAAATAGTCAGCGATTTATGAACATAAGTAGAAGGTAAAATGGCTGAGTAAGCATTAGACTGTAAATCTAAAGACAGAGAAGTGACCCTCTTTTTACCAGCCCTGAGGTGAACTGTCATGTTGAACTGCAAATTCAAAGAAGCAGCTTCAATGCTGCCGGGGCTTCTCCCGCCTTTTTTTCCCCTTAAAGGCGGGAGAATTAGATTGAAGCCAGTTGATTAGGTTATTTAGCTGTTAACTAAATTTTTGTGGGTTAAAGTCCCATCAGTCTAGGGAGGGCTTAGCTTAATTAAAGTAGTTGATTTGCGTTCAATTGATGCAAGGTATAGTTTGCAGTCCTTAGAGTGGTGCAGAAATTAAGTAAAATTTACTTACTAGGGGCTTTGAAGGCTCTTGGTCTTATTAACCTAAATTTCTAGGTCATTAGCATTAGTGGTGTGATTGGTAGTAGGAAGGAGGAAGAAATTATGAGGGGAGGTAGAAGTGGTATTGGTTTTAGATGTTTTAGTTGTCAGCTAATTTTTGTGTTGTTGGATGTAGGAAATATTGTTATCGAGATTGAGTATGTTAGGCGTATGTAGAAATATAGGTTTATTAGTGTAAGTATTGTTATGGTGAGGGGGAGAATAAGGCTGTTGTTTTTTGTAATTTCTTGTATAATAGCTCATTTGGGGGAGAAGCCTGTTAGTGGGGGGAGGCCTCCTAAGGATATTATTATTACTGGGATTATTGGTATAACTCATGTGAGTTTATTTCAAGTGTGGGATAATGATAAGGTTGTTGTGTTTGAATTTGAGTAGAAAGTTATAAGTGTAGAAATTGTTAGGAAGATATAAATGAGTAAACTTAAGGCGGTAATGTTTGGGTTGTAGAATAGTACTGCTATTATTCACCCTATATGGGTAATTGAGGAGTAGGCTAGGATTTTGCGTAGTTGTGTTTGGTTAAGTCCTCCTCAGCTGCCAATTATGATTGATATAAGTGAGATTATTAGCAGGGCATTTGAGTTGATAGATGGGAAGATTTGAATAATAATTGATATGGGGGCTAGTTTTTGTCATGTAAGGATAAGTATAGTGGGAATTAGGGGAATGCCTTGGGTTACTTCTGGCAATCAGAAGTGGAGGGGAGCTATACCTAATTTTAATACGAGAGCAATTAATATTATTGTGGATAGAACTTGATTAGAAGGTGGGTTAATTGTTCACTGGCCATAGAGTAAATTGTTGAGAAAAATAGTTATTAGAAGGATTATGGACGCGGATGCTTGTGTTAGGAAATATTTAGTGGATGCTTCTGTGGAGCGGGGATTTATATTTTTAGCGAGTATGGGTATAATAGCTAATATGTTCAGTTCTAAGCCTGTTCATACTAGGAATCAGTGTGAGCTTAGGATTGTGATTATGGTCCCTATTGGAATGGTTAGGGAAATAATTAGGTGGGCTAGGGGATTAATATTAGTACGGGAAGGATTGGACCAACATTTTCGGGGTATGGGCCCGATAGCTTATTTAGCTGACCTTACTGTTTAGAGTATGGTGTAATAGGTAGCACGGAGGATTTTGAGTCCTTAGGAATAGGTTCGAGTCCTATAATTCTAGAAATAAGAGGATTTAAACCTCTATAGTTTACTCTATCAAAGTAATTCTTTTGTCAGACATATTTCTTATGTTTGGGGTGGGATGCCGGATAATAATATAGGTATTGAAATATATCATATACATAGTGCCAGTGTGAGTGGTAGGAATTTTTTTCATAGGAGATACATTAATTGATCGTAGCGAAAACGGGGATATGCCGTACGGATTCATAAAAATAGGGTAGTTAGTAGAAGTGTTTTAGTTGTGAAGTTTAAAGTATAAAGTTCTGTTGTGATTATATTGTAGGATGTTGCTGTAAAGATGGTAGTAGTTAGAGCATTTATTATAATAATATTTATATATTCTGCTATAAAGAACAGGGCGAATGAACCTGCGGCATATTCAATATTGAAGCCTGAGACTAGTTCTGATTCACCTTCTGTTAGGTCGAAGGGGGCTCGATTGGTTTCTGCTAGTGTGGAAATAAATCATATTGTCGTTAGGGGTCATGATGGGAGTAGAAGTCAAGATTGTTCTTGTGTCGTAATTAGTGATTGTAGATTAAAGGAGCCACTTATTAGTAGTGTTGATAGTAGAATAATGGCTAGGGTAACTTCGTATGAAATGGTTTGGGCTACGGCTCGTAGTGCGCCAATTAATGCGTAGTTAGAGTTTGATGCTCATCCGGATCATAGAGTTGAGTAAACGGCTAGACTTGATGTTGCTAGTATAAATAGAAGGCCTAGGTTGAAGTTAATTAGGGAGTACGGTATAGGGAGGGGACTTCATAGAAGAAGGGAAATGGTTAGGGCTAGGGTTGGGGCGATTATATATAGGGTTGTGGTAGATGTGATAGGTAGTAGAGGTTCTTTTGTAAAGAGTTTTATTGCATCGGCGATTGGTTGGAGTACCCCATATGGGCCTACAATGTTGGGGCCTTTGCGGAGTTGTATATAGCCTAAGATTTTTCGTTCTGTAAGTGTTAAAAATGCTATGGCAACTAGGGCTGGGGTAATTAATAAGAGTAGGTTGATTATAAACATATTGTTAAGAAGAGGAGTTGAACCTCTGATTGTAAAGTTTTAAGTTTTATGCAATTGCCGGGCTCTGCCATCTTAACTAAGCCCTGTTTTTGGGCTATGCATATTAGTCTGTAAGGTTAAGATATTAGTCATCTGACATTATGAGGGCGCTTTGTAAAGTGGGCTCTATTTCTCTTGTCCTTTCGTACTGGGAGGAATCTTTAATAGATAGAAACCGACCTGGATTGCTCCGGTCTGAACTCAGATCACGTAAGACTTTAATCGTTGAACAAACGAACCCTTAATAGCGGCTACACCATTGGGATGTCTTGATCCAACATCGAGGTCGTAAACCCTATTGTCGATATGGACTCTAAAATAGGATTGCGCTGTTATCCCTAGGGTAACTTAGTCCGTTGATCAARTTATTGGGTCAATGAGTGTAGTTTACTTAGACTGGTTAGGTCATGGTTTATGTTTTCGGAGGTTATACTGTACTCCGAGGTCACCCCAACCGAAATTTATAATACATTGATGGTGTGTTAGTGCCTGTTGGTTTTTAGTGTGTTAGTTTGTATTATTAAATTGAAGCTCCGTAGGGTCTTCTCGTCTTGTTTGTGCATATCCGCCTCTTCACGGATAGGTCAATTTCACTGATTAAAAGTAAGAGACAGTTAAGCCCTCGTGTTGCCGTTCATACAAGTCCCTATTTAGAGAACAAGTGATTATGCTACCTTTGCACGGTCAGGGTACCGCGGCCGTTAAACATGTGTCACCGGGCAGGCAGTGCCTCTAATACTAATAATGCTAGAGGTGATGTTTTTGGTAAACAGGCGGGGGTAGAGTTTGCCGAGTTCCTTTTACTTTTTTTAATCTTTCCTGGGTGCATACCTGTGTTGGGTTAACAGTTTGGTTAATGGGATATTAAGTTGTGGGTTGTAATGATTGTCCTGTTAACTAGCAGAAGTTGTTTCGATCTGTAATAAGCTTATGCGGGGAGAATAGTTTCATGTTACTTATATTAACATTATTGCTTCTATTAGATAATAGATTAGTCCAATGTGTTTTAGGAGTTCAGTGAAGTTAATGGAATTAGAGGGTGCTTGGATATTGAGCTTGAACGCTTTCTTAATTGATGGCTGCTTTTAGGCCAACTATGGTGGTGAAATGTTTTACTCACTATAGTAAGGTTTTTTCCTAGGGTCTAAAGGGCTGTCCCCCTTTAGACTAACAATTAAATTTACGAGGGGATTAAATGGTTCTGTAAGTAAATTTAAAGTTGAACTAAGACTCTGTCTTGGACAACCAGCTATCACCAGGCTCGGTAGGTTTGTCGCCACTACCCATAGATTTTCCCACTATTTTGCTACATAGACGGGTGCGCTCTTTTAGCTATCTTTGGGTAGCTCGTCTGGTTTCGGGGAGCTTTATTTAAATTCTTTGTATAAAGTTATTTCTAGTTAATTCATTATGCGCAAGGTACAAGGGCTTGTCTTTGCTTTTTTATGCTTTGTTGGGGGTTTTCTTTCCCTTACGGTACTTCATCTATTGCGCTCGGATATAATTTCTATCGCCTATACTTTTATAGTAGGTAAATGATTTGGTTGTTGAGTTTAGGTATTAGTATAGAGAGATTGTTTGGGCTAGAGTTAGCTCAAAGTGATCGGTTGTTGTGAGATCTTCTGGGTGTAGGCCAGATGCTTTAATTTAAGCTACACTTTGATTCGTCCAAGTACACTTTCCAGTACACTTACCATGTTACGACTTATCCCCTCTGCATCAATATGAAGCGGATTAAATTGTTAATATATTTTCTACATGATGGTTGAGGAGGGTGACGGGCGGTGTGTGCGTGCTTAATGGCCTTGCTTCAATCAAGCTCTCTATTCTTGATTTACTGCTAAATCCACCTTGGGCCTTTAAATTTCATAAAGGCTATCGTGTAATTTTTCTGGATTAGAAAATGTAGCCCATTTCTTTCCACTTCATTGGCTGCACCTTGACCTAACGTTTTTATGGTAATACTTCTGCTTACTTTACGATCTTTAGGGAGTTTGCTGAGGATGGCGGTATACAGGCTGGGGGCAAGAGGTGGTAAGGTTTATCGGGGTATATCGATTACAGAACAGGCTCCTCTAGACGGATGTAAAGCACCGCCAGGTCCTTTGAGTTTCAAGCTATTGCTTGTAGTGTTCTGGCGAGTAATTTTGTTGGTAGAGTTATTGGAGTTTAGGGCTAGGCATAGTGGGGTATCTAATCCCAGTTTGTGTCTTAGCTATGGTGTATTCAGGAATATTAAAGCCACTTTCGTAGGGTATTTCACTATAACTGGAGTTTTCCACAACTTAGTTATAGGTTAGCTTTATTGAGGGTGGGGCCTTAAACACTCTTTACGCCGGACTTTATTAACTTGAGTTAATCGTATGGCCGCGGTGGCTGGCACGAAATTGACCAACTCTATTGTCAGTGTAGCTTAGTTAAACTTTCGTTTATTGCTAAAAGTTTGTCACTGCTGTTTCCCGTGGGGGTGTGGCTAAGCAAAGTGTTTTGAGCTGCATATATGCGTGCTTGATACTCGCCCCTCATAATTTGGTGTTCTAGAGGGCATTCTCACAGGATAGTAGATGCTTGCATGTGTAATCTCACTGAGGGCTAATAGAAAGGCTAGGACCAAACCTGTATGTTTATGGGGTAGTGAATACCCGTCTAGACATTTTCAGTGCCTTGCTTTAAGTATTAAGCTACATTAAC